GGTAAAAAGGGGTAAAGTGGCCTTTTTTTGATTGTCCTCGAGATTTATGTTCTGTTCTTCTGCATGTAGAAAAGGAATAAATAAATCAATCAAATTACGGGAGGCTTCGTGAAGTGCTTCTTTAGGAGTTAAACTCCCATTCGTCCATATTTCGAGAAAAAGTATCTCTTGTTTTTCAGTCCCATTCCCATAAGAATGAATACTATAATTCGCATTTCGAACAGGCATGAATACGGCATCTAGAGGATAACTTCCATTTTGAGCGTTGTTTGGTGTTTTCATACGATATCCGCGATTCCTCTCGATTTGTAATCCAATACAAAAATCAATTGGTTCCGTCAGGCTAGCTATATGCTGTGTAGCATCAACGATTTCCACAGAAGGCGGCGGGATGATATCTTGAGCAGTTACGGATCCAGGACCCTTAACACAAATAGATGCGTCACGAGTTCCATACAGATTACTTCGTAATACAATTTCTTTCAAATTCATTAAAATCTCATGTACTGATTCTTCAATACCTATTATGGTAGAATATTCATGTGGTATCTTTTCAGATTTTACACGTGTTATACATGTTCCTTCTATTTCTCCAAGCAAAGCCCTTCGTATCGCGATGCCTATCGTATCCGCTTGACCTTTCATAAGTGAAGACAGAATAAAACGTCCATAATAAAGACGTTTACTGTCTGCTCTCGATTCAACACACTTCCACTGTAGTGTCCGAATAGATATTTCTACTTCCTCTCGAAGCATAATAATATTATTTGATCAGATCATTAAATCATTTATTTCTCTTGAAATTCTTTAAATTCTTCGTTCTACACTCGTCGTTTTTTAGGAGGTCGACATCCATTATGTGGCATCGGAGTTATGTCTCTTACAAAACTTAATAGTATACCACTTCTACGAATGGCTCGTAATGCTGCATCCCTTCCGAGACCGGGACCCTTTATCATGACTTCGGCTCGTTGCATACCCTGATCGACCACTGTACGAATAGCATTTCCCGCTGCGGTTTGAGCAGCAAAGGGTGTCCCTCTTCTTGTGCCCCTAAATCCACAAGTACCGGCGGAAGACCACGAAACCACCCGACCCCGTATATCTGTAACGGTTACAATGGTATTGTTGAAACTTGCTTGAACATGAATAATTCCTTTTGGTATTCTACGTCCATTCTTACGTGAACCAATTCGTCCATTCCTACGTGAACCAATTCTTGCTCTAGGTTGTGCCATATTTTATCATCTCATAAATATGAGTCAGAGATATACGGATATATCCATTTCATGTCAAAACAGATCTTTTATTTGTGCTGTGCATTGGATGTTTTTGAGAATCCCTTTTGAGAAAGATTATCCTTGTCTCTGTTTATGCCTCGGGTTGGAACAAATTACTATAATTCGTCCCCGCCTACGGATCAGTCGACATTTTTCACAAATTTTACGAACGGAGGCCCTTATTTTCATATTTTTCATTCCTTATCTTAATTCCGAATCTATTCCTTGGAAGAAAATAAGTCTCTTGAAATTTGGACCCTCTAATTGTATCCCCACAAAGGGAATGTTGAAAAAGCTACCTAATTTAATCGTTCGAATCTTTGTTGCGGAGTCTATAAATTATACGTCCCCTGGTTGAATCATAGCGACTTACTTCAATTTTGACTCTATCGCCTGGTAGTATCCGTATAAAACTACGTCGGATCCTTCCTGAAACATATCCTAGAATCAGATCCTCATTATCTAAACGAACCCGGAACATACCATTGGGAAGTGATTCAGTAATTAAACCTTCATGAATCAATTTTTGTTCTTTCATTAAGGATCACCATATATAACACAAAATTTCTCCACCGATTCCTTCTAGTCGAGCCTCGCGGTCTGTCATTATACCTCGAGAAGTAGAAAGAATTACAATCCCCATTCCACCTAAGATTTTAGGAATTCCTTGATAGTTGGAGTAGATTCGTAGACCGGGTCGGCTGATACGTTTTAAAATGGTTCTATATTGTCCTTTCCTATTCCTTCTATGTCGCAGAGTTGAAACCAAGAAATATTTGTTGCTTTCTCGATGTTTTCTCACGTTTTCGATAAAGCCTTCTCGTAGAAGTATTTTAACAATATTTTCAGTGATATTAGTAGATGCTATTCGAATCGTTCCTTTTTTATCCATGTCAGCATTTCTTATAGAAGTTATTATGTCGGCAATAGTGTCCTTACCCATGACGAACTATAAGTATTGGTGTCTACAAGTTTTGATATAATCAACATGCTCTTTTTTTTTTTATGAATTATTAAAAGGAATTATTAAAGGTATATGCGTGAGACACAATCTACTAAATCAATCTTATTGAATCTATTTCAGATACCCGACTATATAATGATAATGGTCTCGTCTATTAGGATTTATAATACCTCAGGGGCTAATGAGACTATTTTAGTAAAATTCAACTGTCTCAATTCCCGAGCGATCGCACCGAAAACCCGAGTTCCTTTTGGATTTCCTTCTTGATCAATGACAACTGCTGCATTGTCATCATATTGTATTATCATACCGTTGTCACGTTTGAGTTCTTTACATGTACGTACAATTACAGCTCTGATCACTTCTGATCTTTGTAGAGGCATATTGGGCACTGCTTCTTTGATTACAGCAACAATAACGTCACCGATATGAGCATATCGGCGATTACTAGTTCCTATGATTCGAATACACATTAATTCTCTAGCCCCGCTGTTGTCCGCTACATTTAAATGGGTCTGAGGTTGAATCATATCATTTTCTTTTTTTTTTTTAATCGTTTTTTTTTTTCAATGCAAAGGGCGAAGAAAAAAAAGAAATATTGTTTGGTCAGAAAAGAAATAAATAAACCCGCGTTTGGTTACTTGTTTTCATCACACCTCTTTCCTTTGGTTCCACATTATTACCCCGCAATAACGAATTGAGTGCGTATAGGCATTTTTGACGCAGCTATTGAAATAGCCTCTCTGGCTACAATTTCTGATACTCCACTCATTTCATAAAGTATTCGACCCGGTTTAACGACAGATACCCAATATTCAGGAGATCCTTTCCCCGAGCCCATACGTGTTTCTGTAGGTCTTACGGTAACAGGTTTGTCTGGAAATATTCGTACCCACAGTTTTCCACCACGACGTGCATATCGTGTCATTGCTCGTCGCCCCGCTTCTATTTGTCTAGATGTGATCCAAGCGGGTTCAAGTGCCTGAAGAGCGTACCTACCGAAACAAATACGATTGCCTCGATAAGATATTCCCTTCATTCTTCCTCTATGTTGTTTACGGAATCTGGTTCTTTTGGGGTTATAGTTGATGGTTGTTTTTCAATTCCATCTCTACTGCAGAACCGGACATGAGCGTTTCTTCTCATCCAGCTCCTCGCGAATAAAATGATTCATGATTCAATATATTAGAGATATACATGTATTTAAGGAATAATATACTGAATCGTGCATGGTGAGATCTAATCTAATCTGTCACTAGGAAGTTTTATATCTTGCTTGTATATACAATTCTATCTAAATTTCTATTAGAGTATTATAGATAGAATGTTTTTTCTAATCAATTAATGAATCTTCGTTTTTTGTTTTTTTTTTTTACTTTTATTGAATATTGAATCGCCCAATACTTTGCAATCCAATAAACCAATAAAATAAATAAGTATAAGTGTTTCGCGGGCGAATATTTACTCTTTCACTATCCGTTTCATTCCTAGAGTCATTCCATGACTTCTCAGAATAAATGGATTGGTTCTTGGTTCATTCCGCCATCCCACCTAATGAATCATTAGGATTCGTTTTCAATAGAATCTTCTGCAGTCACAGGTTCCGTCGTTCCCATCGCTTCTCGATTAATGGCTAGGCCCGAATTCTGTAATGGAGCTTCTAATTCCATTTTTTCTGAGTCAATCCCCTCAGTCTTTATTGACTCGACGCTCTTGATTTTTTTCTTATGAATTGAACCGGATTCATCTAATTATTTTTTGACGAATCCGTATTGATGCTTTATTACACTCACCGCCTTTTGTTTTATGTTATGAGATGATTCATAGACCATACATATTGGAATCCTATATCATTGAGATTTTCGTTCTTTCTTTCTCTCACCCTTCTATTTATCCATATCCCTTTATTTTCATTTTTGCTTCACAACCTAGGGTCTGATTGATTTGTTTTTTATTTTTTTTTTTTTTTGTAAAAAAAGATTGATTTCAGTTGCTACAACGATATGATCGATACATCATATAGTGACTGGTACCTTGGATCTAAATAATACGAAGCAATGAGCTGGTTATTAGTTGTATAGTTATTAGTTCGGACTATGAGCTGGTTTTTTGTTTTTTTGAATCCTAACGTAATCCTAAACTAAATAAAAAACCGACGAGTCACACACTAAGCATAGCAATTATACCAAATGGTCAATTGAATTTTTATTCAACCCTATATAATTAGAAGAATGAGAATTTTAGAAGAATAAGAATTGCTCATTTTTGATTGAACGAAAAAAAAGAAAGGACCATTATTCTGCGTCTGCAAATATCCAAATTTTTATGCCTAATGCCCCGTAGATAGTTCGAACTGTATAGGAGCAATAATCAATTTTAGCTCGAATGGTTTGTAATGGAACTCTTCCTTCTCTGATCCATTCGACACGTGCAATTTCTTTTCCGTCAATACGCCCTGCAATTTGTACTTGAATTCCTTTTGTATCCGTTTGTTCGGTTAATTCAATAGCTTTTTTCATTGCCTTTCGAAATGAAACTCTATTTTTTAATTGTCCAGCTATAAATTCTGCAAGAATATTCGGTTGTCCGTAAGGTTTTGCAATTCTTGTGAGAGCAATGTTGAGTTTTCGGTTCACAGAATTCAATCTTTTTTTTACACTGCTTTGCAATTCTTCGATTCCTCTTGGTCTACTCTCTATTAACAATTTTGGGAATCCCATATATATTATGACCTGGATCAGATCGATTCTTTTTTGAATCTCTATACGTGCAATTCCCTCGACACCGGAGGATGTTCTCATATTTTTTTGTACATAAGTCTTGATACAATCCTGTATTTTTTGATCTTCCTGGAGACCTTCGGAATAATTTTTTGGTTGTGCAAACCAAACAGAATGATGACTTTGGGTTGTACCAAGTCTGAAACCAAGCGGATTTATTTTTTGTCCCATACTACCTCATCCCATACTACCTCTCCCCCGCTATTAGCCCATATCATTCTCTTCTCATAGCTCATAGATAGATACTTCTCTTTCATATTAATATTTTTCAGGTTCTCATATATCCATCCCCTTTTTCTTAACCATATGAAAAAGTCTTGATCTTTAGATATATCTTGTAATACAATAGTTATATGACACGTAGGTCTTTTTACCGGATAACTACGTCCACGAGCTCTAGGTTTAAACCTTTTTAGCAAAGTACCTTCGTTAACTTCGGCTTGACTAATGATTAAATCCTCTTTGTTGAAAGCCATATTGTGACTAGCATTTGCTGCTGCAGAATAAACCAATTTAAAAATTGGATAACATGCTCGATAAGGCATGAGTTCTAGCATCATAAGGGTTTGTTCGTAGTAAAGCCCACGAATCTGATCAAGTACTCTTCGGGCCTTGTGAGCAGACATACGTATATATTGACCTAAAGCATATATTTCTACATTCGGATCCCTCTTTATCATAAGGTTCACCTCCTATCAATAAATGATCAGCACCTATATTCATTATTAACATTAAATTAAGGACGAGATCCACTATCGCTTCTCGCATGCCCCCGGAAATTAAGAGTAGGTGCAAATTCTCCCAATTTGTGACCCACCATACGATCTGTTATATAAATCGGCAAATGAATCTTTCCATTATGAATAGCTATTGTATGGCCGATCATTGTGGGTATAATGGTAGATGCCCGGGACCAAGTTATTATTATTTCTTTTTCTGCCCTCATGTTTAGCTTTTCAATTTTTTCCAATAAATGATTAGCTACAAAAGGATTTTTTTTTAGTGAACGTGTCACAGCTAATTACTCCTATCCTTTTTTTTCCCTCTTTTTTTCTTTTGTTTTGTAAAGACGAAGAAACATATTCTATTTTCAATATTCTCCTATTTACTACGGCGACGAAGAATCAAACTATCACTATATTTATTCCTTTTTCTACTTCTTCTTCCAAGCGCAGGATAACCCCAAGGGGTTGTGGGTTTTTTTCTACCAATTGGGGCCCTCCCTTCACCACCCCCATGGGGATGGTCTACAGGGTTCATAACAACTCCTCTTACTACAGGACGCTTACCGAGCCAACACTTAGATCCGGCTCTACCCAAACTTTTCTGGTTCACCCCAACATTACCCACTTGTCCTACTGTTGCTGAGCAGTTTTTGGATATCAAACGGACCTCCCCGGATGGTAATTTTAATGTGGCCGATTTACCCTCTTTTGCAATCAGTTTCGCTACAGCACCCGCTGCTCTAGCTAATTGTCCACCCTTTCCAAGTGTGATTTCTATGTTATGTATGGCCGTGCCTAAGGGCATATCGGTTGAAGTAGATTCTTATTTTTGATCAATCAAAACCCCTTCCCAAACTGTACAAGCTTCTTCCAAAGCATACGGCTTTCTGGATGTATATGATGATATCTAGACAGATGGATCTTATATGAATCGTTACCACATGAGTGGATATATAGGAATCCAAATCTGCCGAATCACTCATGTTATGTTATGATCTTCTACATCCTAGGTCTCCCCGTTCCGTCATCTGGCTTATGTTTTGCATGTAGCATTCAGACCGAATGACTCTATGAAATTACGTCGATACTTCCACATATTACGGGTAACGTAGGAGACATCTCTATTTTTCCCCCGGGGGTAGAATTACCACTGCTTAGCTTTCAATTCGCCTCTGACCATCAAATGAAATGTGAATAACCCGTCCTCCTCTCTTTGAAACAAGGGGCGCTTCCGGCTCTGTCGGTGCTTCAAACAATTTTGTCTTCTCCATATTACCATATCTCTAGAGTCAATAATTTTATATGAGGAACTACTGAACTCAATCACTTGCTGCCGTTACTCTTCAGTTTTCTGTTGAGGTCTATTCCATAGAGGTACTCAAATTGGATCAGTGATCGATTTCTAGGTTTCGTCGTAAACCTAATTGGTTACTTCCAATTACGTAAATCAATAGTTCAAACCGCACTCAAAGGTAGGGCATTTCCCATTGAGATAGGAACTTCTGTACCAGAAACAATGGTATCTCCAATTATAGCCCCTCTGGGATGTAAAATATATCTCTTCTCACCATCCCCATAGTGTATGAGACAAATGTATGCATTTCGATTAGGGTCGTATTCTATGGTTACGATTCTACCAGATATGTCTTTTTCATTCCGTCGAAAATGGATTTTACGGTATAGACGCTTATGACCTCCCCCTCTATGCCTTGCGGTAATGATTCCTCTGGCATTACGACCTTTACCACAAC